TTTCGATGCAACAACAAGATGTTATTTGTAACAAGTAGTTTTGTTGGTTGGTTAATTGGTCACATTTTATTCATGAAATGGGTTGGATTGGTATTAGTCTGGATACAGCAAAATAAGTCTATTAGATCTAATGTACTTATTCGATCTAATAAGTACCTTGTGTCAGAATTGAGAAATTCTATGGCTCGCATCTTTAGTATTCTCTTATTTATTACCTGTGTCTACTATTTAGGCAGAATGCCGTCGCCTATTTTTACTAAGAAACTGAAAGAAACCTCAGAAACGAAAGAAAGTGAGGAAGAAACGGATGTAGAAATAGAAAAAACTTCCGAAACGAAGGAGACTAACCAGGAAGAAGAGGGATTCGCCGAAGAAGATCTTTCTCCTTCCCTTTTTTCGGAAGAAAAGGAGGATCCGGACAAAATCGATGAAACGGAAAAGATCCGAGTGAGTGGAAAGGACAAAACAAAGGATGAATTCCACTTTCACTTAAAAGAAGCATGTTATAAAAATAGACCAACTTCTTATTCTGGGAATCAAGATATTTCGAAGTTAGAAATACTTAAAGAAGAAAAAAAAAACTTCTTATGGTTTGAAAAACCCCTTCTTTCTCTTCTTTTCGACTATAAACGTTGGAATCGTCCAACGCGATATATAAAAAACAATCGATTTGAAAATGCGATAAGAAATGAAATGTCACAATATTTTTTTTATACATGTCAAAATGATGGAAAACAAAGAATTTCTTTTACATATCCACCCAGTGTATCAATTTTCTGGGAAATGATACAAAGAAAGATTTCTTTGTCTACAACAGACAAATTCTTCTATGATGAACTATCCAATTATTGTTATTGGATTTATGCCAATGAACAAAAAAAGAACAGCTTACGAAACGAAATAGTAACTAGAATTGAAGTCCTAGACAAAGGACCTCTTTATATAGATGCACTCGAAAAAAAAAGTCAATTATGCAATAATAAAAGGAAAAAACACTATTTGGCAAAAATAAATGATCCTTTCTTAAATGGATTCTATCGTGGGATAATAAAAGAATTATTTTCATCTTCGATCTCCATTATAAATGGAACCACAGTAAATAAAAATCCCATCTATGGGATTTTGATAAATAAAATTCATAGTATTTTTCATAAGGATTATAATTGCCATGAATTCGAACCGAAACTAGATTCAGTTGATAAAAAATCATTTTCAAAGAAAATTTTAAGTTTCGGAAATCAATTTGCTGGGGAATCAACGTCAAATATGAAAAGAAAAATTGGTTCAGAAAACCGAGAAAGAGTTTTGAAATTTTTAGCTGATGCAATCATAGCCAATTCTTTTACTGAAACCATTAAAAAAAAATCTATTGGAATAAAAGAAATCAGTAAAAAAGTTCCTTGTTGGTCATACAAATTAATCGACGAATTCGAACAACACGAAAAAAATGAGGAAACAGTGGCAACCGATCATGAAATTCGCATAAGAAAAGCGAAACGTGTAGTAATTTATACTGATAACCAAGAGCATATCAATACTACTACCAGGGATCCGGATACCTTAGATTTAGATCAAATAGACGAAGTGGCTTTGATACGTTATTCACAACAATCAGATTTTCGTCGAGACGTAATCAAAGGTTCTATGCGTATTCAAAGACGTAAAATAGTTATTTCGGAACTATTTCAAGCAAATATACATTCCCCCCTTTTTTTAGACAGAATACATAAATCCTTTTTTTTGTCTCTTAATCCTTCCGCACTAATTAAACGCATTTTTAAAAATTCTATGGAAAAAAACTCAGAATTTCAAATTTCAGATTCTAAAGAAGACAAAATAAAAAAGGAGATTAAAAAAAAAGAGTATGAAAGAGAAGAAGAAAAAAGACAAGAACAAACCCGAATAGAAATAGGCGAAACCTGGGACACTGTTTTATTTGCTCAAGTAATAAGGGGTTTGCTGTTAGTAACTCAGTCAATTCTTAGAAAATATATCTTCTTGCCTTTATTGATAATAGCAAAAAATATGGGTCGCCTATTATTATTCCAATCTGCTGAGTGGTCTGAGGATTTTGAAGAGTGGAATAGAGAAATGCATGTTAAATGTACCTATAATGGTGTTCAATTATCGGAAACAGAATTTCCGAAAAATTGGTTAACAGATGGTATTCAAATAAAGATAATATTTCCTTTCTGTCTAAAACCTTGGCACAAATCTAGGATAGAACCGTATGATCCAGATGAAATGAAACAGAAAGAACAAAATCAAAACCCAAAAGAGGATTTTTGTTTTTTAACAGTTTGGGGAATGGAAACTGATCTTCCTTTTGGTTCTCCTCGAAAACGACCTTCTTTTTTTAAACCTATTTTTAAAGAACTCAAAAAAAAAATGAAACAATTTCAAAAATTACGAGTTCTAAGAACTCTCAAAGAAAAATTCAAATTGTTTCTAGAGAGACCAAATGAAATACAAAAATGGATTATTCACAGTCTTCGATTTTTGAAAAAAATACTAAACAAACTTTCAATCGTAAATCCAATTCTAGTATTTGGATTGAGAGAAGAATCGAGTGAAATAAAAAAAGAAAAAAATTCGATAATCAATAATGAAATGATTCATGAATCATCCATTCAAGCGGAATTTCTGAATTCAACAAATTATTCAGTGACAGAAAAAAAAATGAAGGATCTGGTTACTAGAACAAGGACAATCCAAAATCAACTGGAAAAAATTACAAAAGAGAAGAAAAAGAGAATAGAAACCAATATCAGTCCTAACAAAACAGGTTATAGTCTTAAAAATTTAGAATCCCAACAAAATATTGGTCAGATTTTTAAAAGAAGAAATGCTCGAGTAATCCGCAAATCAAGTTACTTTATAAAATTTTTTAGAGAAAAAATATACGTGGATCTATTTCTCTATATTATTAATATTCTCAGAATTAATACACAACTTCTTCTTGAATCAACAAAAACATTAATTGAAAAATCCATTTCAAATAAAGAAACAAATCAAGAAAAGATTGATACAACAAATAAAAATAAAATTAAGTTTCTTTCGACTATAAAAAAATCACTTTTTCGATTTAGTAGTAATATTAATAGGAATTCGAAGATCCATTCTGATTTATCTTTTTTGTCACAAGCTTATGTATTTTACAAATTAGCACAAGCCCCAATTAGTAACTTATATAAGTTAAGGTCTAAGTTAGGATCTATCCTTCAATATCCTGGAACATCTTTATTTCTTAAAAAAGAAATAAAAGACTATTTTGAAATACTAGGAATAACTCCTTACAAACTAAGGACCAATAAACTTCCTAATTCTGGAATGAACCCATGGAAAAACTGGTTAAAAAGTAATTATCAATCCGATTTATCTCAGATAAGATGGTCTCAATTAGTACCACAAAACTGGCGAAATAGAGTCAATGAACATTGTAGGGTTGAAAATCAAAATTTAAAAAGGAATTCATACGAAAAAGAACAATTAATTAATTACAAAAATGCCAATAATTCTGAAGCCCCTTTATTATTATTATCAGATCAAAAAGATAATTTTAAAAAAAACTATAGATATGATGTTTTATCATATCAATTTCTTTATTATGAAGATAAGAAGGATTCATATCGTTATGGATTACAAACTAAAAACCAAGAATTTTCTTATCCGTATAATTACAACATACATAAAGACAAATTAGTTGATATGTGGTGGAGTATCCCTATCACTAATATTAATATTATGAATATAGAAAAAAATACAGATAGAAAATATTTGGATTGGAAAATTCTCTATTTTTCTAGTAGACATAAAATAGACATTGGAGCCTGGATCAATTTCAGTACTAGTAATAATAAAAAAAATACTAAGACTGAACCTACGAATTATCAAATTCTTAATAAGAAAGGGATTTTTTATCGCACAATTTATCAAGGGATTAATCGATCCAATCAGAAAAAAAACCTTTTTGTTTTTGATTGGATGGGAATGAACGAAGAAATACTAAGTTATCCCATAGAGTTTTGGTTCTTCCCAGAATTTGTCTTACCCTATAATGCATATAAAACGAAACCCCGGGTTATACCAATTAATTTACTTTTTTCAAATTTGAATGTAAGTGAAAATAAAAACATCAATAGAAAGAAAAAAAAGAATCGATTTATACCATCAAATGAAAAAAAATCTCTTGAATTAGAGAATCGAAGTCAAGACAAAAAAGAACTCACAGGACAAGAAGATCTTGAATTCTATGTCCAAGAGAATTCTGAATCTATTCTATCAAACCAAGAAAAATATATTGAAGACAGTTATATGGAATCAGATATGAAAAAAGGTAGAAAGAAAAAACAATCCAAGAGTACTATAGAAGCAGAATTGGATTCCTTCCTGAAAAAGCATTTGATTTTTCAATTGAGATGGAATAATTATTTGAATGAAAAAATGATCAATAATATCAAAGTATATTGTCTCCTGATTAGATTGAGAAATCCAAGAGATATTACTATATCCTCTATTGAAAAGGGTGAAATGAATCTGGCTATAATACTGTATAAAGATTTTCCCATTACAGAATTGATGAAAAAGGGGATATTAATTATTGAACCGGTCCGTCTGTCTGTAAAGAATGATGGACAATTTATTCTGTACCAAACCATAAGTATTCCATTGATTCATAAGAGTAAACACCAAAATAATCAAAAAAGATACAACGAAAAGATTGATACGAACCATTTGGATGAATTGGTTCCAAGATATCAAAAGATGACGAAAAATAGAGACAAAAACAATTATCCCGTGCTTGTTCCTGAAAATATTTTATCGACTAGACGTCGTAGAGAATTAAGAATTTTAATTTGTTTGAATTCAAGGAATAATTATCGTGTGGATAAAAACCCAGTATTTTACAATGGAAATGGAGTAAAAAACTGTAGTCAATTTTTTGATGAAAGCAAAGGTCTTGATCGAGAGAAAAATAAACTTTTAAATTTTAAATTCTTCCTTTGGCCCAATTATCGATTAGAAGATTTAGCTTGTATGAATCGTTATTGGTTTGATACTAATAATGGCAGTCGTTTTAGTGTATTAAGAATCCACATGTATCCGCGATAAAAACGATAGATAAAAAAATGAATTTTAGAAAATTTATACTTATTATCTAATAGATAAATAGCTACACACGTGTCTTGTTTTACATTCAATTCCAATACAGGATACTAATTGGATGACGTATCAATTCTATCAATTATATATAAAAATGAATCAACCTAATTTTCTTTATTTATTTTCTTTGATAAAATGAATGAATAAAATAAGGAAATTCGAATTTCGAATTATTATGTAAACCAGATTAAAATAGCTGGCATTATTATTACTGATCAGTAAAATACCATATTTGGTAAAAATAAAAAAGGAAGGTTAAGAAGTTATGACAAAAAATTCATTCATATCTGTTATTTCGCATGAAGAAAACGAAGAAAACAGGGGATCTGTTGAATTTCAAGTATTCCGGTTTACCAATAGGATACGGCGACTTACTTCACATTTGGAATTAAACAAAAAAGACTATTCATCTCAGAGAGGTCTACGAAAAATTCTGGGAAAACGGCAACGACTACTGGCTTATTTGTCAAAAAAAAATCGAGTACGTTATAAAGAATTAATAAGTCAATTGAACATTCGAGAACTAAAACCACGTTAATTTGATTTGAAGAGTCGTTTTGAATTATTTGATTTATTAGATCTTGAATTTTGATGAACTTTTTTTTTTTGTTTTCAGCAATTCATGGAAAAATGAATTCATGAAAGAATGAATCGTGGAAAAACCTATGACTGTACCAATTACAAGAAAAGACCTCATGATAGTCAATATGGGCCCTCACCACCCATCGATGCATGGCGTTCTCCGACTCATCGTTACTTTAGATGGTGAAGATGTTATTGATTGTGAACCAATATTGGGTTATTTACACAGAGGAATGGAAAAAATTGCGGAGAACCGAACAATTATACAATATCTGCCTTATGTAACACGTTGGGATTATTTAGCTACTATGTTCACAGAAGCAATAACTGTAAATGGACCAGAACAATTGGGAAATATTCAAGTGCCTATGAGAGCTAGCTATATCAGAGTGATTATGTTGGAGTTAAGTCGTATAGCTTCTCATTTGTTATGGCTTGGCCCTTTTATGGCCGATATTGGCGCGCAGACCCCCTTCTTCTACATTTTCAGAGAAAGAGAATTGGTATATGATTTATTTGAAGCTGCCACTGGTATGAGAATGATGCATAATTATTTTCGTATCGGAGGGGTAGCTGCCGATCTACCTTATGGATGGATAGATAAATGTTTAGATTTTTGTGATTATTTTTTAACAGGGATTGCGGAATACCAAAAACTTATTACGCGAAATCCTATTTTTTTAGAACGCGTTGAGGGGGTGGGCATTATTGGTGGAGAAGAAGCAATAAATTGGGGTTTATCAGGACCAATGCTACGAGCTTCCGGAATACAATGGGATCTTCGTAAAGTTGATCATTATGAGTGTTACGACGAATTTGATTGGGAAGTCCAATGGCAAAAAGAGGGAGATTCATTAGCTCGTTATTTAATACGAATCGGCGAAATGGCGGAATCCATCAAAATTATTCAACAAGCTTTAGAAGGAATCCCGGGGGGCCCGTATGAAAATTTAGAAATACGGCGCTTTAATAGGATAAAATATCCTGAATGGAATGATTTTGAATATCGATTCATTAGTAAAAAGCCGTCTCCTGCGTTTGAATTGTCGAAACAAGAACTTTATGTGAGAGTCGAAGCCCCAAAAGGAGAATTGGGAATATTTTTGATAGGAGATCAAAGTGTTTTTCCTTGGAGATGGAAAATTCGCCCACCGGGTTTTATTAATTTGCAAATTCTTCCTCAGTTAGTTAAAAAAATGAAATTGGCCGATATTATGACGATACTAGGTAGTATAGATATCATTATGGGGGAAGTTGATCGTTGAAATGATAACTGATACAACAGAAGTACAAACTATCAATTCTTTTTCCAGATTGGAATCCTTTAAAGAGGTTTCTGGAACTATATGGATGCTTGTCCCTATTGTGATTCTCGTATTAGGAATCACAATAGGTGTACTGGTAATTGTGTGGTTAGAAAGAGAAATATCCGCGGGTATACAACAACGTATTGGACCTGAATACGCCGGCCCTTTGGGAATTCTTCAAGCTCTAGCAGATGGGACAAAACTACTTTTTAAAGAGAATCTTCTTCCATCTAGAGGGGATACACGTTTATTTAGTATCGGGCCCTCTATAGCAGTCATATCAATTTTACTAAGCTATTCAGTAATTCCTTTTGGCTATCGCCTTGTTCTAGCCGATCTCAGTATCGGTGTTTTTTTATGGATCGCTATTTCAAGTATTGCCCCAATTGGACTTCTTATGTCAGGATATGGATCAAATAATAAATATTCTTTTTTAGGTGGTCTGCGGGCTGCTGCCCAATCAATTAGTTATGAAATACCATTAACTCTATGTGTGTTATCAATATCTCTACGTGTGATTCGTTGAGACATAAATCTTTCTCCATTTTATGTGAAGTTTCTAAAAATGAAACGTATTGACTAGATATCTTTCTTTTTTTATTCACTGTTCGGGTTGATAAACGAAACCAGATAGTTGGATGAGTGAAAGAAAACAGCTTAGAAATTTGCCGTTAAATTTTTGAATCTCATTTCCTAGGTACAAGAAAATAAACATAAGCAATCAAGACTGTTTACCCCAAGATTGGTTAATTAGTCACCAGGGCTTGAAGCGGGTTGAAAAGAGCAACTTTATGGAATTTTTACTATCTTTTTTATGTATTACCATATGTGACAGTGGCATAAAGTACCATAGAGATTGAGCAAAAATGAGTGGATGATTAGGAACACAAAAGTACACAAAGGATTCGTAATAGAGATTATGTAAGTTATCCGAAGAAATATTTATACATAAATGAAATACTAAATTGGTGCTTTAAATTGGTAGAAATGATCAAGTAGTACTCCCAAAAATTCCGATCCAGAGTATGCTCCTATCCACCAATTAAGTGAATGACTATCAGGAACGAAGTAATCCTTTAACTTTGTTTTATTTTAAGCCTAAATATAAATTATATGAAAAAAGTAAGAGGAACAAAAAGAACAAAAAAATTAAATACATAATTGCAAAAAAAAATATTCATCGAAATTCAATTTTTGTCATGTTAGAAATCATGATCATGAATGAACGTTTAATTCGTTTTCGGAATCGAAAAAAATAAGGTGAAATATTTCTTGATATTGGCAAAAAGAGTATTTTATTGAAGGATTAAGTTATTACTCAATTTTAAACTTAAAGTAAAGGATGAGATCAATTCTGAAGCACTTTTTATCGTATAGCAGACAGAATTTCATTAGTCTAATTCAGGAACTTTCGATTGATTTTGACTTTATCTCTTCTTCAAAGATATAAAGATATCAAGATTAAAGAATATCGAATCAGTCCGTAGATTTATTTCTGGCTTTCGAGGAGCCGTATGAGGTGAAAATCTCACGTACGGTTCTGTAATAGCGCTGATAAAAGTGATCTTATCATCGACTATGATTATCTAACAGTTCAAGTACAGTTGATATAGTTGAGGCGCAGTCAAAATATGGGTTTTGGGGATGGAATTTATGGCGGCAACCTATAGGGTTTATTGTTTTTATAATTTCTTCTTTAGCAGAATGCGAGAGATTGCCTTTTGATTTACCAGAAGCTGAAGAAGAATTAGTAGCAGGTTATCAAACCGAATATTCAGGTATAAAATTTGGTTTATTTTATGTTGCTTCCTATTTAAATCTATTAGTATCTTCGCTATTTGTAACAGTTCTTTACTTAGGGGGTTGGAATTTCTCTATTCCATACATAGGCATTCCTGAATTTTTTGAAATAAACAAAATGTATGGAATCTTTGGAACGACAATTGGTGTTTTCATTACATTAGCTAAAACTTTCTTGTTCCTGTTTATTTCTATCGCAACAAGATGGACTTTACCTAGACTAAGAATGGACCAATTATTAAATCTTGGATGGAAATTTCTTTTACCTATTTCTTTAGGTAATCTATTATTAACAACTTCATTTCAACTCCTTTCATTATAAATGAAATTCTATAAAAAAAGAAAAAAAATCGACTATTTGATTCAAATCAAATGAAATTTTTATTTATAGCTTGTATCAAACAAGAGAAAGAAACAAAATCCAATTTTTTAGTGCTATTTACTATATGTTCCCTATGGTAACTGGGTTCATCAATTATGGTCAACAAACGGTACGGGCGGCAAGGTACATTGGTCAAGGTTTTATGATTACCCTATCCCACGCGAACCGTTTGCCTGTAACTATTCAATACCCTTATGAAAAATTAATCATATCAGAGCGTTTTCGTGGTCGAATCCACTTTGAATTTGATAAATGCATTGCTTGTGAAGTATGTGTTCGTGTATGTCCTATCGATTTACCCGTTGTTGATTGGAAATTGGAAACTGATATTCGAAAGAAACGATTGCTTAATTACAGTATTGATTTCGGAATCTGTATATTTTGTGGTAATTGTGTTGAGTATTGTCCAACAAATTGTTTATCAATGACCGAAGAATATGAACTTTCTACATATGATCGTCATGAATTAAATTATAATCAAATTGCTCTGGGCCGTTTACCAATATCAATAACGGATGATTACACAATTCGAACAATTTTGAATTCACCTCAAAAAAAAAAAAAATCTTCTGATTGAAGAACAATTCCCAATTACTAAGGTTCTTTTTATTTATTTCAATTAATTTAAATATAAATTGGTCACTAACGAGAAATTCCGACTATTCATTCTTTTATTGATTGATGAAAAAAAAATCGCAACTTAATTTGTTTTGTATTGAAAATAAAAAAGGGTTACTGGAATTATTGCAAATAGTTTCAAACTACGCTTTTCCATAACGATAGAAAAGAATGGAATGACTTTATTTACATCAAGTCGTACACATTAGGATTTAGCAAGTAGGAACACATGAACCTCCTTTTTCCTGTTCAAGTCAATAAAATCATGAAAAATTAAGATTTTTTCTTTTATTTTCCACATAATGGATTTACCCGGACCAATACATGATTTTCTTTTAGTCTTTCTGGGGTCAGGTCTTATATTAGGAGGTCTAGGAGTGGTATTATTTACCAATACCATTTTTTCTGCCTTCTCCCTGGGATTGGTTCTTGTTTGTATATCTTTATTCTATATTCTAGCAAATTCTCATTTTGTAGCTTCTGCACAACTCCTTATTTATGTGGGAGCTATAAATATTTTAATACTATTTGCTGTAATGTTCATGAATGGGCCAGAATATGACAAAGATTTTCATCTTTGGACTGTTGGAGATGGGGCTACTTCGTTGGTTTGTATAAGTATTTTTCTTTCATTAATTATTACGATTCTAAATACGTCATGGTATGGGATTATTTGGACTACAAGATCAAACCAGATTCTAGAACAAGATTTGATAAATAATAGTCAACAAATTGGAATTCATTTATCAACCGATTTTTTTCTTCCATTTGAACTAATTTCAATAATTCTTTTAGTTGCTTTAATCGGTGCAATTGCCGTGGCTCGTCAATAACATTAAAATAATAAATTTTTAAATTTAAAACTATCAATCAAAATAAAAATTCTATTCATTCCCATTCAATTCTATTCGAATTCATGTATAAAATGAAAATACTTTGAGTTCGATTTATTATCAACATATTTTTTTTTGCTATTAATTTATTCTAACTTGTTATGTTATATTCTAGTCAATCAAATCGCAAATCGGGTTAATTGTTGTTCATATTGAAATGAATCGAGATTGATAATGATAAGGAGTTGGTCAATGATGCTCGAACATGTACTTGTTTTGAGTGCCTATTTATTTTCTATCGGGATTTATGGATTAATCACGAGTCGAAATTTAGTTCGGGCTCTTATGTGTCTTGAACTTATATTGAATGCAGTTAATCTCAATTTTGTAACATTTTCTGATTTTTTTGATAGTCGCCAATTAAAGGGAAACATTTTCTCAATTTTTGTTATCGCTATTGCAGCCGCTGAAGCAGCTATTGGACCGGCTATTGTTTCTTCAATTTATCGTAACAGAAAATCAACCCGTATTAATCAATCGAATTTATTGAATAAGTAGTTATTATATTACAATTTTAGAAATTGAAATTGTAATAGTCATCAATTCCAATTGTATTACTAGATACAGCACATTAAGGTATAATCATACTGTCAAAAATGGAAGAAATCAAAGTATTTTGGACCTATTTTCGATTTATATTTATTTTCAAATAATTCTAATAAGCCGATCCAATCCAGAAATAGGTTGATTCTAAAAATTCTGGTAAATCATTGATTCGTCTGGTATTTGAATATGTGGTTCATTTACTTTACTAGAACTAGATCGAAAATTACTGAAGTTAAAAAAAAATTATAGATACAATGTCACATTCAGTAAAGATTTATGATACATGTATAGGGTGTACACAATGTGTCCGAGCTTGCCCCACAGATGTTTTAGAAATGATACCCTGGGATGGATGTAAGGCTAAACAAATAGCTTCTGCTCCAAGAACCGAGGACTGTGTCGGTTGTAAGAGATGTGAATCTGCTTGTCCAACAGATTTTTTAAGTGTTCGAGTTTATTTATGGCATGAAACAACCCGCAGTATGGGTCTAGCTTATTGATACGTTCCAGAAAACTCCACTTGAATCCATTTATTCGATTTGGATTTTTTTTACCGACAAAAACCCGTACCCGAAAAGAAATCTATTTCTTTTCGGGTACGGGTTTTTGTGACCCAAATGTATCTTGTCTTTACCACGAATTTTTTTCCTTGGTTAACAACAATTGTGATTTTCCCCATATTTGCGGGTTGTTTCATTTTCTTTCTTCCTCATAGAGGAAATAAAGTCATTAGATGGTATACTATTTGTATTTCCATTTTAGAGCTTCTTCTAACGACCTATGCATTCTGTTATCATTTTCAACCGGACGATCCATTACTCCAACTGGGAGAGGATTATAAATGGATCACTTTTTTTGATTTCCATTGGAGATTAGGAATAGATGGGCTTTCAATAGGACCCATTTTACTGACTGGGTTCATCACCACTTTAGCTACTTTAGCGGCTTGGCCGGTTACTCGCGATTCCCGATTATTCCATTTCCTGATGTTAGCAATGTACAGTGGTCAAATAGGATTATTTTTGTCCCGAGACCTTTTACTTTTTTTCCTAATGTGGGAATTAGAATTAATTCCTGTTTATCTACTTTTATCCATGTGGGGAGGAAAGAAACGTCTCTACTCAGCTACTAAATTTATTTTGTATACTGCAGGGGGTTCCATTTTTTTATTAATGGGAGTTTTGGGTGTTGGTTTATACGGTTCCACCGAACCAACATTAAATTTTGAAACATTAGTTAATCAATCGTATCCTGTAGCATTAGAAATAATATTCTATATTGGATTTTTTATTGCTTTTGCTGTCAAGTTGCCAATTATACCTTTACATACATGGTTACCGGATACCCACGGAGAAGCACATTACAGTACATGTATGCTTCTAGCCGGAATCTTATTAAAAATGGGAGCATATGGGTTGGTTCGGATCAATATGGAATTATTACCTCATGCTCATTCTATATTTTCTCCTTGGTTGATAATAATAGGCACAATGCAAATAATCTATGCAGCTTCAACATCTCCCGGACAACGTAATTTAAAAAAAAGAATAGCCTATTCCTCTGTATCTCACATGGGTTTCATAATTATAGGAATTTGCTCTATAACTGATACGGGACTTAATGGAGCCATTTTACAAATAATCTCTCATGGATTTATTGGTGCTGCACTTTTTTTCTTAGCGGGAACTAGTTACGATCGAATACGTCTTGTTTATCTCGACGAAATGGGTGGAATAGCTATTCCAATGCCAAAAATATTTACACTCTTTAGCAGTTTTTCAATGGCATCCCTTGCGTTACCGGGGATGAGCGGTTTCATTGCAGAATTAATAGTCTTTTTTGGAATAATTACCAGTCAAAAATATCTTTTAATGCCAAAAATACTAATAACTTTTGGCATGGCAATTGGAATGGTATTAACTCCTATTTATTCATTATCTATGTCACGTCAAATGTTCTATGGATATAAGTTATTTAATATTCCAAACTCTTCTTTTTTTGATTCCGGGCCGAGAGAGTTATTTGTTTCGACTTCTATCTTTCTACCAGTAATAGGTATTGGCATTTACCCAGATTTCGTTCTCTCACTATCAGTTGAGAAGGTGGAAGCTATTCTATCCAATTATTTTTATAGATAGGTTTCCTTAAATGAAAGAAGGAGTCTTCTTTACATACGAAGAAGAAAGACTGAATTAGAAAGAATTCTAATCAGACATGTTTGGCATTTGTGAGAACCGTTTAAATTAAGTACTAGAGTACTTTTTTTAAATGGTTCTCGACTGTTTTTAACAAATTTGCTTTTATCTTTCTGCCAGGTCCGATGTTTGTATTCGTAAGACCCTTTCCTGAATTTAATTAAGCGTTAATGTAAATGAACCATAACTATGTAGCCCTATTCCTAATAGATTGACCCCAAAATAGCATATCCAAATTATAAGAAAGCCTATAAAAGCCACAATTGCAGAATTTGCACCCTGCAAATTTTTATTTGTTCGAATATGTAAATAAATTGCAAATATGATCCAAGTAATAAATGCCCAAGTTTCCTTTGGGTCCCAATTCCAATATGATCCCCACGCCTCGTTGGCCCACACTGCTCCTGAAAGAATACCTATGGTTAAAAAGAGAAATCCTAGACTAATAACACGATAACTCCAATAATCCAGTTGTTCAATCAATTGCGACTTGTAATAATTTTTAAGAGAAAGGGGAGAAACACTTTGTAAAATATTGGGTTTTTCATTTATATATTGAACCTCACTGAAGAAAAATGACTGAGCTAAGAAAGGTTTTCTTTTATCAAAAATCCTTATTATGTCTTTTTGAAATGTAATGGTTAGAAGTGCTACTGATAATAAAGATCCGCCTAAAAGAGCTGCATAACCCAATACCATCATACTTACATGCATCATTAACCACTGGGATTGGAGAGCGGGTACTAATATTGGGGATTGATGCATTTCATTTAAAAGGCCCGAAGTAACAAACCCTTGGGTAAAAATAGCACTTGGCGCGGTTATTGCACTTAAATTATTTTTCTGTTTTTTAAAATATGGAATCATATGAATAATGTAGAAACTCCAGGAGAGGAAGATTAATGATTCATATAGATTACTTAATGGGAAATGCTTCCAATAAACCCAACGAGTAACTAATAATCCTGTTATACAGACAAATGTAACTATCATGCCTTTTTGAAATGAATTATATAGTCCTACTATTTCATTGACTAATAAAGTTATCAAATGGAGTGTAATTACAATAGAAACCGTCGAAAAAGAAATATGAGTTAAAATATGCTCTAAAGTCGAAAAGATCATAAAAAAATTAATATAAAAAATGAAATCTCTCAATTACAAATTATGATTTGTAAATCATAAATTCATTTCATTATAGAACTATTGAATTCTTTTGATAATTTGATTTGTAAGATGCCATGCCGCCACTCGGACTCGAACCGAGATGCTCTTGCACTGCTTCCTAAGAGCAGCGTGTCTACCAATTTCACCATAGCGGCTTGTTTGAAATCATAATAGCTTGTTTTTATTCAATCGTCGAGATTGAAGGGATTAATTCAATGCAATCTTTTTTTTTTTTTTAGTAAACAGTTAAAAACACAAAAAAAATTAAAAAATTAATGAATAAAAAATCAATTTCTGAAACATTTTTTAATTTTTTAAGTTAATTTTAGGGTACCTCGTTAATTTGTCAATGTACTTTCGTCTAGTTTATGTTTTCTTGAAATCTAAAGCTTGTAACTAGAACATTCTCAATTTCATCTTGGGATAGACCTCAATAAAGTTCTTTCTCATTTTTGGTAATAAAAAAAAAGAAAATTAAAAATTATTAGCACATAACATAATAAAACATAATAAATAGAATAAAAAAAAATAGAATTATAGAATAGAAGATAAGGGATTTTTTGATTGATTTGAAACGAGCGCATATAGATATATAGCAATTCTAAGTTCTGAGAAAGAATGATTGCGAGATTTGAGATTTAAGGTTTTAAACTTAAACTAAATATTTTCTGCCTTTTTTAGAGATATAAATAAAATATGCACTTTATAGAGACAAAAAAGTATAGATACCAAAAACTTTTCTTTTTTTGTTGTCATAAACCAAATAAGTTGATGGGGAAAAAATCCCCATCTTAGAAATGACAAAATAGACTAAAAAAGAAAGGTGCTGAAATCTTCTATTTTTTTGTAATTCAAGAAAAGTACTATTTTTTTTAGGATCGACAAAATAGTTCTTAATTCTACATATCATAATAATAATAAAAAAAGAAAAAAGTTCCAATCAAACCTTTCTTTATTTGAATTGAAATGGTTTCTTTTCTATATTTTAGATTCAAAATAATTAGAATTTCATTTTGAATTTGTTATACTATTTTTTTTTTTTGAGTTAGATCGATTTGGATTCTTCCAAGGTTTAATTACTTCTTTTTTGTACAAAAAAACTTTTTGAATTACCTGTAGAAACCGATTTTACTAATGAAAAAGCCTTTAAGGCTGCCCAATATCCTTTTTTTTTCCAATTATTTTTATGAATACGCTTTTTAGAAAGAGAGGTACGTTTTTTTGGAACTGCCATTTCAAATCGAAGTGATTAGTCATTGTTATAGTTGGATGTGAAAGACATCTATTGGTCAAATAAATCTTTGTTTCCTATTTCCTATTCATTATCTATGTATATTATCTATGTATTTAGATTTTACACGATATCCTCTTCATTAAAAAAAATAGAATGAAATGAGAAATATATGAAATATTTTTATATTTTATATTAAAATAAAATCACCTAAAATATTAGATTAGAAGAAACAAAGTTTTCTATGGAGTATAAATGTATAAATAAGAAAAATTTTAAGATTAATAAAATAGTAAATAATGAATCAAAATTTCGACTTATACTTACCTTATCTCTTTGTCTATTTTTGCTGTATTACATTTAACTTACATGTACATAATAAGTCATGTCAAAATAAAAAAGTTTAAGAATTAAGAAATCAACTCTTAGTTAATCTAAATCAAAAAACTTGAATTTTGTTTTTTTTTTTTTGAAAATATAGAAAATATATATAATATATCGATATCGAAGTTTTTATTATCAAATTGAAATGATATCAATAAATTAATTAATTTGAAAATGTTTAAAGGATCTATGCTTTGAGATGTTTTAGTCATTTTTTTTTTCATTTCACATTTTAGGTAATTTAAAGTAGAAAGTAAAGGAATAGATATCCTTTTCTATAAAAAATCAAAATTTTCTATTCTATTATGGAACATATATACCAATATGCATGGATCATACCCTTCATTCCACTTCCAGTTCCTTTGTTAATAGGAGTGGGACTTCTCTTTTTTCCAACAGCAACAAAAAATCTTCGGCGTATATGGGCTTTTTCGAGTATTTCGTTGTTAAGCTTAGTTATGCTTTTTTCTATGCAGCTCGCTATTCAGCAAATAAATAGCAATTTTATTTATCAATATGTATGGTCTTGGACTATTAATAATGATTTTTCTTTAGAATTCGGTTACTTGATCGATCCACTTACCTCTATTATGTCAATGTTAATTACTACTGTTGCAATTCTGGTTCTTATTTATAGTGATAATTATATGTCTCATGATCAGGGATATTTGAGATTTTTTGCGTATATGAGTTTTTTCAATACTTCCATGTTAGGATTAGTTATTAGTTCAAATTTGATACAAATTTATATTTTTTGGGAATTAGTTGGAATGTGTTCGTATCTATTAATAGGTTTTTGGTTCACACGCCCTATTGCCTCAAATGCTTGTCAAAAAGCGTTTGTGACTAATCGTGTAGGGGACTTTGGCTTATTATTAGGAATTTTAGGTCTTTATTGGATAACGGGCAGTTTCGAATTTGGAGATTTGTTTGAAACATTCAAAAACTTAATTAATAAGAATGAAATCGATTTTTTATCTTGCATTTTATGCACTCTGTTCTTATTTGCTGGCGCAGTTGCTAAATCTGCTCAATTTCCTCTTCACGTATGGTTACCTGATGCTATGGAAGGGCCTACCCCTATTTCAGCTCTCATACATGCAGCTACCATGGTAGCTGCGGGGATTTTTCTAGTTGCTCGACTTCTTCCTCTTTTCATAGCTATACCTTACACAATGAATGTAATATCTTTTATAGGCATAATAACGGTACTATTAGGGGCTACTTTCGCCCTTGCTCAAAAAGATATTAAGAGAAGTTTAGCGTATTCTACAATGTCTCAATTAGGATATATGATGTTAGCTCTAGGTATGGGTTCTTATCGAGCGGCTTTATTTCATTTAATTACTCATGCTTATTCAAAAGCATTATTGTTTTTAGGATCCGGATCCGTTATTCATTCAATGGAAGCGATTGTTGGATATTCTCCAGATAAAAGTCAGAATATGGTTCTTATGGGGGGCTTAAGAAGACATGTGCCAATTACAAAAATTTCTTTTTTAATTGGTACGCTTTCTCTTTGTGGTATTCCGCCTCTTGCTTGTTTTTGGTCCAAAGATGAAATTCTTAATGATAGTTGGCTGTACTCGCCAATTTTCGCAATAATAGCTTATTTTACAGCCGGATTAACCGCATTTTATATGTTTCGAATTTATTTACTTACATTTGAAGGTCATTTAAATGTTTATTGTAAAAATTATAGTGGAAAAAAAAATAGTTCCTTCTATTCAATATCTCTGTGGGGGAAAGAAGGACTGCAAACGATTAATAAAAATTTTGGTTTATTAACTTTATTAAAAATGAATAATAAGGAAAGGGCTTTATTTTTTTCAAAAACCAAAAAACCACTTGATGCAAATTTTAAAAAAATGATGCAATCCTTTATTACTATTACTGATTTTGACAATAAGAATATTTATTCATATCCTCATGAATCGGACAATACTATGTTATTTCCTTTGGTTGTATTAATTTTCTTTACTTTATTCATCGGATTCATAGGAATTCCATTCAAGCAAGAAGGAATGGATTTGGATATATTAACTAAATGGTTAATTCCATCTATAAATCTTTTACATTCAAATTCTAATAATTCTCTGGATTGGTATGAATTTGTGATAAATGCAATTTTTTCCGTTAGTATAGCTTTTTTGGGAATATTTATAGCCTTTTGTTTATATAAACCCGTTTATTCATCATTAAAAAATTTTGACTTAATTAATTTTTTTGATAAAAGAGGTTCAAAGAGAATTTTTTGGGATAAAATTGGAAATGTTATATATAATTGGTCTTCTAACCGTGGTTATATAGATGTTTTTTATGAAATATCTTTTATTAGGGGTGTAAGAGGCTTGGCCGAACTAGTTTCTTTTTTTGATAGACGAATAATTGATGGAATTCCAAATGGTTTTGGTATTACAAGTTTTTTTGTAGGAGAGGGTATCAAGTATATAGGAGGGGGTCGCATTTCCTCTTATCTTTTTTTCTATTTATTCTATGTGTCAATTTTTTTACTATTTTTAGTAATAGTAAGTTACTATTTCGTTTCGTAAGCTGTTCTTTTTTTGTTCATTGGCATAAATCCAATAACAATAATTGGATAGTTCATCATAGAAGAATTTGTCTGTTGTAGACAAAGAAATCTTTCTTTGTATCATTTCCCAGAAAATTGATACACTGGGTGGATATGTAAAAGAAATTCTTTGTTTTCCATCATTTTGACATGTATAAAAAAAATATTGTGACATTTCATTTCTTATCGCATTTTCAAATCGATTGTTTTTTATATATCGCGTTGGACGATTCCAACGTTTATAGTCGAAAAGAAGAGAAAGAAGGGGTTTTTCAAACCATAAGAAGTTTTTTTTTTCTTCTTTAAGTATTTCTAACTTCGAAATATCTTGATTCCCAGAATAAGAAGTTGGTCTATTTTTATAACATGCTTCTTTTAAGTGAAAGTGGAATTCATCCTTTGTTTTGTCCTTTCCACTCACTCGGATCTTTTCCGTTTCATCGATTTTGTCCGGATCCTCCTTTTCTTCCGAAAAAAGGGAAGGAGAAAGATCTTCTTCGGCGAATCCCTCTTCTTCCTGGTTAGTCTCCTTCGTTTCGGAAGTTTTTTCTATTTCTACATCCGTTTCTTCCTCACTTTCTTTCGTTTCTGAGGTTTCTTTCAGTTTCTTAGTAAAAATAGGCGACGGCATTCTGCCTAAATAGTAGACACAGGTAATAAATAAGAGAATACTAAAGATGCGAGCCATAGAATTTCTCAATTCTGACACAAGGTACTTATTAGATCGAATAAGTACATTAGATCTAATAGACTTATTTTGCTGTATCCAGACTAATACCAATCCAACCCATTTCATGAATAAAATGTGACCAATTAACCAACCAACAAAACTACTTGTTACAAATAACATCTTGTTGTTGCATCGAAACATATAAATGTTGACTAATCTGGCTAACATTGAACTTGGTAAAATGAAATGATTGAATAATTGAAAAATGAGATTATTCAGAAATACACATTGAATGCTGAGATTACGCATTGAATTTCTGCTAGTAGATCCATAATCAAAAAAGTGTTTGTGATTGTTCCAGAAGAAATGAAACAAAAGATAGGGTAGAGCTAGGACAGTTATTGTATGAGGTCTACCCAATGCTAGATGCAGAGGCGTATAATAGATCGATATGAACATCATGAGCTGTCCCATAATAAAACCAGTTGTT